AATTTCTTCAATGTTTATTTCTACACCCGTCTTTTTTTAGGGGGTCTGCAGCCATTATGTGGCATAGGGGTTACATCCCGTACGAAACTTAAAAGTATACCACTTCTACGAATAGCTCGTAATGCTGCATCTCTTCCGAGACCCGGACCTTTTATCATGATCTCCGCTCGTTGCATACCTTGATCCGCTACTGCTCGAATAGCATTTCCTGCTGCGGTTTGAGCAGCAAAGGGTGTCCCTCTTCTTGTACCCCTGAATCCACAAGTCCCAGCGGAGGACCAAGAAATCACCCGCCCCCGTACATCTGTAATAGTCACAATGGTGTTGTTGAAACTTGCTTGAACATGAATAACGCCTTTTGGTATTCGACGTGCACTTTTACGTGAACCAATCCGTCCAGTCCTACGTGAAACACTTTTTGATATAGATTTTGCCATATTTTATCATTTCATAAATATAAGTCAGATATATGGATATATCCATTTCATGTCAAAACAGATCTTTTATTTTGATTTGTTCATCGGTTCCTTTAGAGAGTCCCTTTTCGAAAGATTATCCTTGTCTTTGTTTATGTCTCGGGTTGGAACAAATTACTATAATGCGTCCTCTCCTACGGATCAGTCGACATTTTTCACAAATTTTACGAACCGAGGCCCTTATTTTCATAGTTGTTATTCCTTAACTGAATTGCGAATCTACTTCTACTTATTGGAAGAAAATAAGTTTCTTGAAATTTTTGAACAGTGACTTGTATCCTCATGAAAGGAATGTTGAAAAACCACCTAATCATTCGAATTCTTGTTGTGGAGTCTATAAATTATACGCCCTCCATTTCTGAACCATAACGACTTACTTCAATTTTGACTCTTTTGGCTCTATTTCCAGGTAGTACACGTAGAAAACTGTGTCGAACTCTTCCTGAAACATAACTTCGAATCTGACTTCAGTATATAAACGAACCCGGAGCATACCATTGGGAAGTGCTTCAGTAATTAAACCTTCATAAATCCATTCATTTTTCTTCTTTCATTCCAGGCAAAACCCCTTGAAGTATCAACTAATGTAGGAGGAGTGATATTAGACAACTTGTCTTTTTTCGTTTTTTTTTTCACAAATTAGTAAGTTCCGGATATAATTCGGGTACCAGAAAGATTACCATATATAACACAAAATTTCTCCGCCGATTCTTTCTAGTCGAGCCGTACGGTCTGTCATTATACCCCGAGAAGTAGAGAGAATTACAATCCCCACCCCGTCTAAAATTCTCGGAATTCGTTGATAGTTCGAATAGATTCGGAGACCAGGCCGACTGATTCGTTTTAAATTTAAACCGGTTCTATATGGTCTTTTCCTATTCCTTCTATGTCGTAGGGTTAAAACCAAAAAAGATTTGTTGTTTTCCACAAGTTGCCTTACGTTTTCGAGAAACCCCTCTTGTAAAAGTATTTTAACAATGTTTTCGGTGATGTTAGTAGACGCTACTCGAACCGTTCCTTTTCTATCCCTGTCAGCATTTCGTATATAAGTTATTATGTCAGCAATAGTGTCCTTACCCATGATAAACGCAAATTATTGTTACTTCCGAATTTTTATATAATCAACATGTTCCTTTTTTTTGTTTTATTTATGAAAATTATTAAAAGTATATGCGTGAGACATAATCTACTAATTTAGCTATTTTAATTAAAGACTATCCCTCTATCGGGATCTCGTATTATAATACCTCAGGCGCTAATGAAACTATTTTAGTAAAATTGAACTGTCTCAATTCCCGTGCGATCGCGCCAAAAACTCGAGTTCCTTTTGGATTTCCTTCTTGATCAATGACAACTGCAGCATTGTCATCATATCGTATTATCATACCGTTGTCACGCTTGAGTTCTTTACAAGTACGTACAATTACAGCTCTGATCACTTCGGATTTTTGTAGAGGTGTATTTGGTACTGCTTCCTTGATCACAGCAACAATAACGTCACCAATATGAGCATATCGGCGATTACTAGCTCCTAGGATTCGAATACACATTAATTTTCGGGCCCCGCTGTTGTCTGCTACATTCAAATGGGTTTGAGGTTGAATCATATCATTTTTTAATCTGTTTTTTTAATGTAAAGTAAAGCAAAGGACGAAGTAAAAAAAAACCTGCAATTGTTTTTTTTTTATACCCAAGACTTCTTTCCTTTGGTTCAACATTCCTATCCAGAAATAATGAATTGAGTTCTTATAGGCATTTTGGATGCCACTATTGAAATAGCCTTTCGAGCTATATTTTCGGCTACTCCACCCATTTCATAAAGTATTCTACCTGGTTTAACGACAGCTACCCAATATTCGGGGGATCCTTTCCCCGAACCCATACGAGTTTCCGTATGTCTTACTGTAACTGGTTTATCTGGAAATACACGTACCCATATTTTTCCCCCACGACGTACATTTCGTGTCATTGCGCGTCGCCCTGCTTCGATTTGTCTAGATGTGATCCAAGCGGGTTCAAGTGCT